TGAGTTTCCGGTAAAAATTGATTTCCCTAATGACAACGCTTTTAAGGCTGCCCAATACCCCTTCCCTTTCCAAATATTTTTACGAATACGCTTTTTTGATATAGAAGTACGTTTTTTTGGAACTGCCATTTTAAAATGAAGAGGTTACTCGTTGTTATAATTGGATGTGAAAGACATCTATTGGTCAAAACGAATCTACTCATTATCTAGTTATTCTCTAGATAATATTCTATTATCTTCAGAAAACAAAAAAATATAGATAAAAGATATGCGAAAATCGTACAAAATCTTACTAAAAAAAGAGCATTTTATTTTTTCAACAAAAAAGTTTTTCTATATACATAGAATATTCGTAAGAAATACTCGTTTTATTGTTTCGTATCTTTATTTGTTGTTCTTTATGATTCACATCTATATCTATAGAATCCACTGTTGTACTATAGAAATTGAATTTGGTGGGACAAAGAATCTAAAAAAGACCTTCCATTTTTAGCTCTGTCCATGGTCCATGTTTTTGTTCGACAGCTCATTTATACAGAATAAAATACACCGAAGGATTTAAGAACCCGTTGCCTATTGAAAACTTGAATTTTTTTATATTAATTGGTCAAACTTGAGGAAAGAATACTCCCAAATTCCATTTTTCAATTCGAATGAAACTAGTCATTAAAGTAATTAATCTGTTAAAAGATACATGGTTTGGTAAAAGAAATCTTAGTGATTTTTTTTTTATTAATTTGATTTTACCCCCTTTTGATAAATAGAAAAATCAATCTTATATAAAATGTCAGATATTATAGCGTTTCCTAGAAATGTTTTTTATCGAAATGGAAAATAATCAATCAATTTCATAATGAAACTAGTTAATGATTTGGAACAAACTAACTAAAAAGCGAGTTCTTATTGCATTAGTACAAATTTTTTACCTTAGTTAATCCTATGATTCATATCGATTCATATCAGAATCAAGTACTCTTTTTAGTGTAATTTTTAATCCTTACTTTATGAATATAAAGTCATCTAATAATAATGAACATTTGCATTTTCGGTATTTTCAGAAAAATCTTAGTTAATAACTAAGTATTCTCTTTTTATGAGCAAGTTGGTCATATTATTTGACCAATTGTAACTTCTTGATTTGAATATTTGAAGTATTTTGGAAAGACTCAGAATAAGTAAGAATATATAAAATTATAAAATTATCTTTAAGTTAGTACATCTCTTGATTTTTTTTATTGACCCCTTTTGTTTTGAAATTGAAAGGGGGTAGGATCCGGTAAATCGGCAACAATTAATTAAGAATAAAAAACTCTTTTTATGGAACAGACATATCAATATGCGTGGATAATACCTTTCCTTCCACTTCCAGTTCCTATGTTAATAGGAGCGGGACTTCTTCTTTTTCCGTCGGCAACAAAAAGTCTTCGCCGTATGTGGGCTTTTCAAAGTGTTTTATTGTTAAGTATAGTCATGATTTTTTCGATCAATCTGTCTATTCAGCAAATAAATGGCAGTTCTATCTATCAATATGTATGGTCTTGGATCATCAATAATGATTTTTCTTTAGAATTCGGTTACTTGATCGACCCACTTACTTCTATTATGTCAATATTAATCACTACTATTGGAATTTTGGTTCTTCTTTATAGTGATAATTATATGTCTTATGATCAAGGATATTTGAGATTTTTCGCTTATATGAGTTTTTTCAGTACTTCTATGTTAGGATTAGTTACTAGTTCTAATTTGATACAAATTTATATTTTTTGGGAATTGGTCGGAATGTGTTCGTATCTATTAATAGGGTTTTGGTTCACACGGCCTGTTGCGGCAAATGCTTGCCAAAAGGCATTTGTAACTAATCGCGTTGGGGATTTTGGTTTATTATTAGGAATTTTAGGTTTTTATTGGATAACAGGGAGTTTCGAATTTCGAGATTTATTCAAAATATTCAATAACTTGATTTCTAATAATCATAATGAAGTCAATTTTTTATTTGTTACTTTGTGTGCCGTTCTGTTGTTTGCCGGCGCGGTTGCTAAATCTGCACAATTTCCCCTTCATGTATGGTTACCGGATGCCATGGAGGGGCCTACTCCTATTTCGGCTCTTATACATGCTGCTACTATGGTAGCCGCGGGCATTTTTCTTGTAGCTCGGCTTATTCCTCTTTTCATAGTCATCCCTCACATAATGAATTTCATCTCTTTGGTAGGAGTAATAACAATATTATTCGGAGCTACTTTTGCCCTTGCTCAAAAAGACATTAAGAGAGGTTTAGCCTATTCCACAATGTCTCAATTGGGTTATATGATGTTAGCTCTAGGTATGGGGTCTTATCGAAGTGCTTTATTTCATTTGATTACTCATGCTTATTCGAAAGCATTATTGTTTTTAGGATCTGGATCCGTTATTCATTCAATGGAAACTCTTGTTGGATATTCTCCAAATAAAAGTCAGAATATGGTTTTTATGGGGGGTTTAACAAAGCATGTGCCAA